AATCCAGCTGTGAAATAAGCTATTATTGCGAAAATAGGTGAATATATCCAACTATCATTAAGAATTTCATCTTTGGACCAAAAACAAGCAAGAGGCGGAATACCACAAAGAGAAAGTGTACCTATTAAAAAAGCAGTTTTTGTAATTGGCACATGTTTTCTTAATCCCCCCATAAGAGCCATATTCTGACTTTTATACGGAGAATATCCAACAATCGTTTCCATTGAATGAATAAGGGATCCTGATCCTAAAAACAATAATGCTTTTGAATAAGCATGAGTAATCAAATGAAATAAAGCAACTCGATAAGAACCCATACCTAGAGCTAACATCATATAACCCAATTGAGACATTGTAGAATAAGCTAAACTTCTCTTAATGTCCTTTTGAGCAAGAGCTAAGGTTGCTCCTAATAGTACTGTTATTATACCAATAACAGATATTACATACATTATGTAAGGCATAATTATAAAAAGAGGAAGGAGTCGAGCAACTAGAAAAATCCCCGCTGCTACCATGGTAGCAGCATGTATGAGAGCTGAAATAGGGGTAGGTCCCTCCATAGCATCAGGTAACCATACATGAAGGGGAAATTGAGCAGATTTAGCAACTGCACCAGAAAATAACAAGAAAGTACATAAAATCAAAAATAAAGAATTGACTTCATTATTATTAATTAAGTTATTAACTATTTCAAACAAATCCCGAAACTCAAAACTACCCGTTATCCAATAAAGGCCTAAAATTCCTAATAATAAGCCAAAATCTCCTACACGATTAGTCACAAACGCTTTTTGACAAGCATTTGCAGCAATAGGTCGTGTGAACCAAAAACCTATTAATAGATACGAACACATTCCAACTAATTCCCAAAAAATATAAATTTGTATCAAATTAGAACTAGTAACTAAGCCCAACATAGAAGTATTGAAAAAACTCATATATGAAAAAAATCTCAAATATCCTTGATCATGAGACATATAATTATCACTATAAACAAGAACCAGAATTGCAACAGTAGTAATTAACATTAACATAATAGAAGTAAGTGGATCGAACAAGTAGCCAAATTCTAAAGAAAAATCATTATTAATAGTCCAAGACGATACATATTGATAAATCGAATTACTATTTATTTGCTGAATAGAGAGCTTCATCGAAAAAAACATAACTATACTTAACAACGAAATACTAGAAAAAGCCCATATACGCCGAAGATTCTTTGTTGCCGTCGGAAAAAATAAGAGTCCAGCTCCTATTAACAAAGGAACTTGAAGTGGAAGGAAAGGTATGATCCATGTATATTGGTATATATGTTCCATAGTAGAAGATAAAATTTGTATATTTAATTCATTTTTTTGTTTACACAAAAACTCTTGCCTCTTTAAAAATTTAAAAGAAATCAATAAAAAAAAAGCAAGATATATAATATCTTGAATAGAATTCAATTTATTTGAAATTTTCTAATCTATTATGAATATTGAGTATTTTTTACTATTCAAATCACGAAGTTATAATTGGTCAAATAACCAAATCAATTTCTTATTGAAAGTAAATACTTAAAAAATTAATATTCGAAAATAGAAAGTCTATGAAATAGAAAAGTAAAAAAAATTCCACTTTGATTTCCATTAAAAAGATAAAAATAATAAGAAAAATTTGACTCAAAAAACTATCAATCATAAAATTATCTAAAGATCTAATAAAGTCAACAATGATAAAAAAAAAAATGTAAGTATTTTCTTTTTTATTCTGTAGTTTATTCAGAATTATTAACTCGTTTTATGCAAAAGTTTTAGATTGTTTTCTATTTCAAACAAAATTCGATTTTTTTGTTATCCATTTTTTTTTATAGAAAAAAATACTTTGTTACGTTATTTTCTAATGTATATAATATAAAATAAAAAAAATGTCTCAAATCATGGATCCTTTTAAAAAATTTCTTTATTGAGACTATTTCAATTTAAAAATCCAAATTTTTATGTATTTTCAAAAAAGAATTCAAACTTTTCAATTAAACTCTAATGAATTAAGATCTTATGTAAGGATTGGGTTCTGAAAGTTTTCAATATGATTTTTTATGTACACGTAAATGAAATGTAACACATAAAAGCTAACTAAATAGAGATAGAACTCGAAATTTTTATTCATTTTTTAAATTCAATTTTTTGAATATTCTCCTACAGCTAATATTTTGTTTCTCTTAATCGAATATTTTTAATTATTTTTATATTTATAGAAAATAGATTTCCAGTTTCTAGTTATATTATGCTTTTCTATTGTAAAAAAGGGTATTGTCTATAATCTAAATACATAGATAATGAATAGAAAATAAAGATTCGTTTAAATAATAGATGTCTTTCACATCCAACTATAATACTGAGTAATCAATTCTATTTTTAATGGCTGTTCCAAAAAAACGTACTTCGATTTATAAAAAACGTATTCGTAAAAATATTTGGAAAAAAAAAGGGCATTGGGCAGCGTTAAAAGCTTTTTCGTTAGCAAAGTCTCTTTCTGCCGGGAATTCAAAAAGTTTTTTTGTACAAAAATAAGTAATTAAACCTTGGAATGATCGAAATGGATCTGATTCAAAAAAAATGGTATAAAAAATTCTAACTAATTTCATTTTTCATTTAGAATCTAGAAACTAAACGATTTAAATAGGGTTGCTTTTACTAATTAATTTAATGTTTTGAACTATAGAAAATTGGAATTTTTTTCTTATGACATAGAGACTAAAAACTTTTATGCTGATACTAAAATAGTACTTTTGCTTGAAAATTAATTTTAATCCATATATAGAGAATAGTTCATCAACCTTTTTTAGTCTATTTTGTCATTTATAAGTATAAGATGGGGATTTGTATCCCCATCAATCTATTTGTTTTGTCACAATACAAAAAAATAAGAAAAGTTTTTTCTCCTTCTCCCTATAGAAATTAGAAATTATATATTTTGTCAAAAAAGGCAAATAGAAAAGAAAATGGTTCAACTTTAACTTCTAGAAACATTCTTTTTCGGAATTGCTATATTATATATTTGTCTGTTTCAATTCAAATCAATCAAAAAATACCTTTTACTACGTTGATTTTTCATTTTTGAAAGCAACTAGAAAAATTCATTTATAATTACCAATTCAATTGCTGAATAAAAAAACAGTTGCAATTTACAAATCAAAATTGAAATGCTTTAAAAAAAAATTCAATTCATCTCGACGATTGAATAAAAGTTGATTATTATATCTTCAAACAAGACAAGCCGCTATGGTGAAATTGGTAGACACGCTGCTCTTAGGAAGCAGTGCGAGAGCATCTCGGTTCGAGTCCGAGTGGCGGCATCTTTTAAATTATCAAAAATTTTCAATAGTGTTATGTTATAACCTATAATAGATAATGAAACTGAAATCCTTTTTTCTGATTTCAATTTCATAACATAATTTGATTTGCAATTGAAGGATTTCTTTTTTTTAATACATATTTTTTATTTATATGATATTTTCGACTTTAGAGCATATTTTAACTCATATTTCCTTTTCAACGGTTTCCGTTGTAATTACACTCCATTTGATAACTTTATTAGTCAATGAAATAGTAGGACTATATAATTCATTAGAAAAAGGCATGGTAGTTACTTTTTTATGTATAACAGGATTATTAGCCACTCGTTGGGTTTTTTGGAAACATTTCCCATTAAGTGACCTATATGAATCATTAATCTTCCTCTCCTGGAGTTTCTACCTTATTCATATGATTCTCTTTTTTTTTAAAAAAGAAAAAAAAATTTTAAGTGCAATAACTGCGCCAAGTGCTATTTTTACCCAAGGATTTGCTACGTCGGGCCTCTTAACTGAAATGCATCAATCTGCAATATTAGTACCCGCTCTCCAATCCCAATGGTTAATGATGCATGTAAGTATGATGGTATTGGGTTATGCGGCTCTTTTATGCGGATCATTATTATCAGTAACACTTCTAATTATTACATTTCAAAAAAATTTAATAAGTATTTTTGATAAACAAAAACAGTTATTAACTGGGTCATTTTTCTTTAGTGAGATTCAATACATGAATGATAAAAGCAATATTAATATTGTACAAAATGCTTTGCCCTCTTCTGTTAGAAATTATTACAGGTTTCAGTTTATTGAACAATTGGATCATTGGAGTTATCGTGTTATTAGTCTAGGATTTATATTTCTAACCGTAGGTATTCTTTCAGGGGCAGTATGGGCCAATGAGGCATGGGGATCGTATTGGAATTGGGATCCCAAGGAAACTTGGGCATTTATTACTTGGATCATATTTGCAATTTATTTACATATTCGAACAAATCAAAAGTTACGAGGTGCAAATTCGGCAATCGTGGCTTTTATAGGCTTTCTTATAATTTGGATATGCTATTTTGGGGTCAATCTGTTAGGAATCGGGCTACATAGTTATGGTTCATTTACATTATAATTATGGTTTATTTCCATTAATGCTTAATTAAAGAGAAGAAAGGGCCTTACGAATACGAATGTACAAGGGAGAAGGGTTTCTTATAAACAGGCGAGAGCCGTTTAAATCATGATTTAAACGGCTCTCACAAGCCTCAAACGGGCCTGACTCAAATTCCGCTTCAGCCTTGCTTCTTATCTTACGTAAATAACACTACTTTTTGGTTTCAATTTAATGAAATGAAAAGAAATTTATCTATCAAAATAATTGGATAAAATAGTTTCCACTTTCTCAACTGAGAGTGAGAGGACGAAATCCGGGTAAACACCAATACCTATTACTGGTAGAAAAATAGAAGTTGAAACAAATAATTCGCGCGGTCCAGAATCAAAAAAAGAAGAGTTTGTAATATTAAATAATTTATATCCATAGAACATTTGACGTGACATAGATAATGAATAAATAGGAGTTAATATCATTCCAATTGCCATTCCAAAAGTAATTAATATTTTTGGTATTAAAAGATATTTTTGGCTGGTAATTATTCCAAAAAATACAATTAATTCTGCAATGAAGCCACTCATACCTGGTAATGCAAGGGATGCCATTGAAAAGCTACTGAAGAGTGTGAATATTTTTGGCATTGGAATCCCTATTCCACCCATTTCATCGAGATAAATAAGACGGATTCTATCGTAACTAGTTCCCGCTAAGAAAAAAAGTGCAGCACCAATAAATCCATGAGAAATTATTTGTAAAATGGCCCCATTTAGTCCTGTATCGGTTATAGAACTAATTCCTATAACTATGAAACCCATGTGAGAGACAGAGGAATAGGCTATTCTTTTTTTTAAATTACGTTGCCCGAGAGATGTTAAAGCTGCATAGATTATTTGCATTGTACCTATTATCATTAACCAAGGGGAAAATAGAGAATGAGCATGAGGTAATAATTCCATATTAATTCGGATCAATCCATATGCGCCCATTTTTAATAAGATTCCAGCTAAAAGCATACAAGTACTGTAATGTGCTTCTCCGTGGGTATCCGGTAACCATGTATGTAAAGGTAGAATCGGTAATTTGACAGCAAAAGCAATAAAAAATCCAATATAGAAGATTATTTCTAATCCCATCGGATATGATTGATTAACTAATGTTTCCAAATTTAATGTTGGTTCATTAGAACCATATAAACTAACACCCAGAACTCCCATTAATAGAAAAATGGAACCCCCTGCAGTATATAAAATAAATTTAGTAGCAGAATATAAACGTTTCCTTCCTCCCCACATGGATAAAAGTAGGTAAACAGGAATTAATTCTAATTCCCACATTATAAAAAAAAGTAAAAGGTCTCGGGACGAAAATGATCCTATTTGACCACTATACATTGCTAACATTAAAAAATGGAATAATCGAGAATCCTTAGTAACCGGCCAAGCCGCCAGAGTAGCTAAAGTAGTAATGAATCCTGTCAGTAAAATAGGTCCTATTGAAAGTCCATCGATTCCTAATCTCCAATGAAAATCAAAAAAGTTGATCCATTTATAATCTTCTGTTAGTTGGATTAATGGATCGTCCGGTTGGAAATGATAACAAAATGTATAGGTTGTTATAAGAAGCTCTAAAATGGATATACATATAGTATACCACCTTATAACCTTATTTCCCCTATGAGGAAATAAGAAAATGAAAGAACCCGCAAATATCGGAAAAACTACAATTGTTGTTAACCAGGGAAAATTATTCGTGGTAAAGACAAGATACACTTGAGCCAAAAAAACCCGTACCCCAAAGAAATTCATTTCTTTGGGGTACGGGTTTTTGTCGGTAAAAAAAATCCAACTATAGAATAAATGTAAATGGATTCAAATGGAATTTTAAGAAATGAAACGTATTAATAACCTAGACCCATACTGCGAGTTGTTTCATGCCATAAATAAACTCGAACGCTTAAAAAATCGGTTGGACAAGCGGATTCACATCTTTTACAACCAACGCAATCCTCTGTTCTTGGGGCCGAAGCTATTTGTTTAGCCTTACATCCATCCCAAGGTATCATTTCTAATACATCTGTAGGACAAGCTCGGACACATTGAGTACATCCTATACATGTATCATAAATCTTAACTGAATGTGACATTTTATTTAAAATTTTTTTTTTAACTTCATTAATTTTCGATCTAGTTCTAGTAAAGTAAATCAAATACATATTCAAATACCAGACAAATCAATTACTAGATGAATCAATGATTTCCCAGAATTTTTTGAATCAATCTACTTCTGGATCGGATACTTATTAGAATATTAAATTCAAAAATAAATAGAAAATGTAGATAAGGAAAAAGAGGCCCAAAATACTTTGATTCATTCTATTTTTGAAAATATATGTTAAAAAAGTAAAAGTGAAATATTTAGTAATCAAATTGGAATTAATGAATATTCAAGAATATGCTAATTTTCATTTTTATAATTAAAAAACAATACTATAAAAAACTATTTATTCAATAAATTGGATTGATTGATACGGGTTGATTTTCTGTTACGATAAATTGAAGAAACAATAGCCAGTCCAATAGCTGCTTCAGCGGCCGCAATAGCTATAACGAAAATTGAAAAAATGTTTCCTTTTAATTGGCGACTATCAAAAAAATCAGAAAATGTTACAAAATTTAGATTCACTGCATTTAATAGAAGTTCAAGACACATAAGAGCCCGAACTAAATTTCGGCTCGTGACTAATCCAAAAATTCCGATAGAAAATAAAAAAGCACTCAAAACAAGTACATGTTCGAGTATCATTGACCAGCTCCTTAGCAATCTTTTTTCATTTCAATATGAACAACAATTAAATAAACCAATTTGATTGACTAAAATTTAACAAATTAAAATAAAAGAAATTAAGAGCAAAAAGTAGGCTAATTAGAAATTGAATTAAAAGTTTCTAAACCAATTCAAATGGAATTGAATGAAAATAAATATTCTAAAATTTTACTTTTGATTGCTAGTTTAAAAAATGAATTTTTATTATTGACGAGCCACGGCAATTGCACCTATTAAAGCAACTAAAAGAATTATTGAAATGAGTTCAAATGGAAGAAAAAAGTCGGTTGATAAATGAATTCCAATTTGTTGACTAGTATTTATCAAATCTTGTTCTAAAATCTGATTTGATTTTGTAGTCCAAATAATACCGTACCAGGACGTATTTAGAATAGTAATAGTTAATGAAACAAAAAGACTTGTACAAACCAATGAAGTAATCCCGTCCCCAACAGTCCACATATGAAAATTTTTTTCATATTCTGGACCATTCATAAACATTACAGAAAATATTATTAATATATTTATAGCTCCCACATAAATAAGGAGTTGTGCAGAAGCTACAAAATGGGAGTTTGCTAGGATATAGAATAAAGATATACAAACAAGAACTAATCCCAGTGAAAAAGCAGAAAAAATTGTATTGGTAAATAATACCACTCCCAGACTCCCTAATATAAGACCTAATCCCAGAAAAACTAAAAGAAAATCATGTATTGGTCCAGGTAAATCCATTATATGTAAAATACGAGATAAAAAAATCAGAATGTTTCATGATCTTATTGACTTGAACAGGAAAAAGAAGTTTATGCATTGCTAATTGTTAAATCTTAATATGTATGGCTTAATGTAAATAAAATTATTGGACCCATCGTATTCATTTTTATCTGAAAGAGAACTGGGTAGTTCGCAACTAAAATTATTGAAAATTTTTAGAGTAAACAAATTTTAAATCCAAATTAAAGTTGCGATTTTCGCCAATGAGTAGCAATAAGAATTTCTAGTTATTGAACAAAAAAAAAAAGAATCTTAATATTAATAATTGGGAATTGTTCTTCAATCCCGAGATTTCTCTTTTGTTTGAGGCAAATTCAAAATTGTTCGAATTGTATAATCATCGGTTATTGATATTGGTAAACGACCCAGAGCTATTTGATTATAATTTAATTCGTGACGATCATAAGTTGAAAGTTCATATTCTTCAGTCATTGATAAACAATTTGTTGGACAATACTCAACACAATTACCACAAAATATACAAATTCCGAAATCAATGCTGTAATTAAGTAACCGTTTCTTTCGAATATCCGTTTCCAATTTCCAATCAACAATGGGTAAATCTATAGGACATGCACGAACACATACTTCACAAGCAATGCATTTATCAAATTCAAAGTGAATTCGACCACGAAAACGTTCCGATGTGATCAACTTTTCATAAGGATATTGAATAGTTACAGGTAAACGGTTAGCGTGAGATAGGGTAATCATAAAACTTTGACCAATGTACCTTGCTGCGCGTATTGTTTGTTGACCATAATTGATGAACCCAGTGACCATAGGAAACATATAGTAAATATCAATAAAAAAAATATTTTGTCTCTTTCTCTTGTTTGTGAGAAGTTCTGAATGAAATTCTAGTGAATATCAAATATTATTTTTTTTTTTTAGAATTTATAATGAAAGGAGCTGGGAAGAAGTTGTTAATAATAGATTACCTAAAGAAATAGGTAAAAGAAATTTCCATCCAAGATTTAATAATTGGTCCATTCTCAGTCTAGGTAAAGTCCATCTTGTTGTGATAGGAATGAACAAGAACAAAAAAGTTTTAGCTAATGTAATGAAAATATCAAGTGTTGTTTCAAAGACTCCACCTACTTTATTTATTTCAAAAAATTCAGATATGTATGGAATAAAGAAATTCCAACCACCCAAGTAAAGGACAGTTACAAATAGTGAAGAGATTAATAAATTTAGATAAGATGCAACATAAAATAAACCAAATTTAATACCTGAATATTCGGTTTGATAACCCGCTACTAATTCTTCTTCTGCTTCTGGTAAATCAAAAGGCAATCTCTCGCATTCTGCTAGAGAAGAGATTATAAAAACAATAAACCCTATGGGTTGCCGCCACAAATTCCATCCCCAAAAACCATATTTTGACTGCGCCTCCACTATATCAACTGTACTTGAACTGTTAGATAATCATAGTCGATAATAAGATCACTCTCACCATCGCTATTCCAGAACCGTACATGAGATTTTCACCTCATACGGCTCGTCAAGAGTCATAAATAAATTTAAGGTAAGGATGGATTCGAGATTCTTTATGTTTGGAGAATAAATAAAGTGAAAATCCATCGAAAAACCCTGAATTAAACCAATGAAATTCTGTCTGCTATACTATAAAAAAGTGCTTCGGAATTAATCTCATCCTTTATTTGAACTTTGAAGACTTTTCGTTTTTTTTATTGAGTAATAACTTAATCCTTGAATAAAATACGCTTTTTTATCAATATCAATAAAAATTGTACCTTAGTCTTGTTATTTTCGATTCCGAAAAAGAATTAACTATTCATTCATAATTTATGCCATAACAAAAATTGAATTTCTGTGAATATGGATATCGGAAAAAAGATCTTTTTTTTTGCAATTCCACTTAGATATATTTTTAGATTAATATTATCTATTTTTTTCTCGTTTATCTTATTTCTTGTATTTCGGCTTGAGATAAAAAGTAAAGGATTACTTCGTTCCTGATAGTTATTCACTTAATTCGTGGATAGGAGTATACTCTGGATCGGAATTTTTGAGAGTACTACTTAATAATTTCTACCAATTTAAAGCCCCAATTTAAGATTTCTTTTATGTAAAAATATCTATTCGGATAACTTACATAATCTCTATTACAAATCCTTTGTGTAATTTGGTGTTCCTAATCGTCCACTCATTTCTTTTCAATCTCTATGGTAATTCATGTCATATATCGTAATACATATAAAAACAGAGTCAAAACTCAATAGAATTGTTCTTCTCAACCCGCTTCAAGTTGTGATAATTAATTAACCAATCTTGGGGTTAACTGCTTATTTTTATTTTCTTCGTTTAATCCTTGTACGCAGGCAATGAGATTCCTTTTTTTACTGCAAATTTCCAAGCTGTTTTCTTTCACTCATCTAACTATCTGGTGTTAATTTATCAATCCGACCAGCGAATAAAAAAATAAAATACTATTCAATACAGTTTTTATTCTTAGCGAAACCTCAAAATAAATGGGTGAAAGCGAACACCTCTGTTTCAACGAATCACACGTAGAGAAATTGATAACACACATAGAGCTAATGGTATTTCATAACTAATTGATTGGGCAGCAGCCCGTAAACCACCTAAAAAGGAATATTTATTATTTGATCCATATCCTGACATCAGAAGTCCAATCGGAGCAATACTTGAAATAGCGATCCATAAAAAAACCCCAATACTGAGATCGGCTAGAACAAGACGAGAACCAAAAGGAATTACTGAATAACTTATTAAAATGGATATGACTGCTATAGAAGGTCCGATACTAAATAAATTTGTATCCCCTCTAGATGGAATAAGATTTTCTTTAAAAAGTAGTTTTGTTCCGTCCGCTAGAGCTTGAAGAATTCCTAAAGGGCCAGCATATTCAGGTCCAATACGTTGTTGTATACTCGCAGATATTTCTCTTTCTAACCATACAATTACTAGTACACCTATTGTGATTCCCAATATGAGAATCAAAATGGGGAAAAGCATCCATATAGTCTCAAAAACCTCTTTTAAGGATTCCAATCTGGAAAAAGAATTGATAGCTTGTACTTCGGTTATATCAATTATCATGTCAACGATCAACTTCTCCCATAATGATATCTATGCTACCTAGTATCGTCATAATATCAGCCAATTTCATTTTTTTAACTAACTGGGGAAGAATTTGCAAATTGATAAAACCTGGCGGACGAATTTTCCATCTCCAAGGAAAAACACTTTGATCCCCTATCAAAAATATTCCTAATTCACCCTTTGGGGCTTCGACTCTTGCATAAAGTTCTTGTTTCGACAATTCAAAAGCGGGAGATGGTTTTTTACTAATGAATCGATATTCAAAATCATTCCATTCAGGATATTTTATTCTATTAAAGCGGCGGATTTCTAAATTTTCATAGGGGCCTCCTGGAATTCCTTCTAGAGCTTGTTGAATAATTTTTACGGATTCTACCATTTCACCGATTCGGATTAAATAACGAGCTAATGAATCTCCTTCTTTTTGCCATTGAACTTCCCAATCAAATTCGTCATAACACTCATAATGATCAACTTTACGAAGATCCCATTGTATTCCAGAAGCTCTTAGCATTGGTCCCGATAAACCCCAATTTATTGCTTCTTCACCCCCAATAATGCCCACGTTTTCAACTCGTTCTAAAAAAATTGGATTTCGTGTAATAAGTTTTTGGTATTCAGCAAGTCTGATTAAAAAATAATCACAAAAATCTAAACATTTATCTATCCATCCATAAGGTAGATCAGCAGCTACTCCCCCAATACGAAAATAATTATGCATCATTCTCATACCAGTGGCAGCTTCGAATAAATCATATATTAATTCTCTTTCTCTGAAAATATAGAAAAAGGGAGTCTGTGCGCCAATATCTGCCATAAAAGGGCCGAGCCATAACAAATGAGAAGCTATACGACTTAACTCCAACATAATTACTCTGACATAGCTAGCTCGTTTAGGTACTTGAATATTTCCCAATTGTTCCGGTCCATTTACAGTTATTGCTTCTGTGAACATAGTAGCTAAATAATCCCAACGTGTTACATAAGGCAGATATTGTATAATTGTTCGGTTTTCCGCAATTTTTTCCATACCTCTGTGTAAATAACCCACTATTGGTTCGCAATCAATAACATCTTCACCGTCTAAAGTAACGATGAGTCGGAGAACACCGTGCATTGATGGATGGTGAGGGCCCATATTGACTATCATGAGATCTTTTCTGGTAATTGGTACAGTCATAGGTTTTTCCTTTATTCATTCTTTGACAAATTCATTTTTCCATGAATTGTTGAAAACAAAAAAAAGAAGTTCATCAAAATTCAAGATCTAATAAATCAAATAATTCAAAACGGCTCTTCAAATTAACGTGTTTTTAGTTCTCGAATGTTCAATTGACTTATTAATTCTTTATAACGTACTCCATTTTTATTTGACAAATAAGCCAGCAGTCGTTGACGTTTTCCCAGAATTTTTCGTAGACCTCTCTGAGATGAATAGTCTTTTTTGTGCAATTCCAAATGGGAAGTAAGTCTTCGTATCTTATTAGTAAAACAGAATACTTGAAATTCAACGGACCCCCTGTTTTCTTCTTTTTTTTCATGCGAAATAACAGATATGAATGAATTTTTTTTCATAAATTTTTAACCTTCCTTACCTTTTTTGAGTTTTAGCAAATATGGAATTTTATTGATCAGTAATAATAATGCCAGCTATTTGAATCTGGTATATACAATAATTTATTGATTCATTTTATCAAATAAACTCAATTTAATAAAGAAAATTATGTTGATTTTTTTTTCTGAATCTAATTGGTACGTTATCAAATTAGTATCATGTATCGAAATTGAATCTATGACAAAACATGTGTTTAACTATTTTTATTTATCTAATAAACCATACGGAATCCATAAGACAGATATATCATAAATGCATTTTTAATTGTGGATACGTATGTATTCTTAATATACTAAAACGACTCCCATTATTAGTATCAAACCAATAACGATTCATACAAGCTAAATCTTCTAATCGAAAATTGGGCCAAAGAAAGAATTTGAATTTTCTAAATGTATTTTTATCTCGATCAAATTCTTTGTTTTCATCAAAAAATTGACTACAGTTTTGTACCCGATTTCCTATTGGGTTTGTATTCATACCGTTATTATTTTTTGAATTCAAACAAATTAAAATTCTCAATTCTCTTCGACGTCTAGGTGATAAAATATTTTCAGGAGCAAGCAAATCCAAATTTTTTTTATCAAGATTTTCACTGTATTTTTTTTTCTTATTTTCGTATTTACTCTTATGAACCAATGAAATACATATGGTTTGATACAAAATAAAGAGTCCATTCTCTTTTACAGACAGATGAATTGGTTCAACAATCAATATTCCCTTTTTTATCAAGTCTTTAAGAATGAAATCTTTATTAACTAGCATTATATCCATACTCAATTCTTTTCTTTCGAGAGAGGCTATGGTAATTTCTATTGGATTTATCAATCTAATCTGGAGACAATATACTTTGATATTATTGATCAGTTTTTGATTCAAAGAATCACCCCATCTCAATTGAAAAAGCAAATAATTTTTCAGTAAGAAATTGAGTCTTATTATTTTAGTACTTTTAGGTTTTTGTTTCTGTTTAGGCATTATCATTTCTGATCTTATAGAATCTTCTTCAATATCTTTTTGTTGATTTGAGAGAACAGATTCAGATTTTTGTTTGACCTTGTACTCAGGATTCAGTGGAATTACGATTATGTCTTGATTTTCGTCTTGATCTTTTTCTTGATTTTCTTTTTTGTCTTTATTTTGATTATGGTTCTTTAATTTAAGCGATTTTTTTTCATTTGATTGTATAAAAGTATTTGTTTTTTTATTTCTATTGATGTTTTTATTTTCATTCAAAATTTCACTTCCATTAGAATTTGAAAAAAGAAAATCAATTGGTATAATCCAAGGTTTCATTTTATATACATTATAAAAAAAGAAAAATTCAGAGAAAAACCAAGATTCGAACTTTGATATGGGATAACTTAGTATTTCTTCATTCATTCTCATCCAATCAAAAAAGAAACTTTTTTGATGGTATCGGTTGATTTTTTGAGAAATTGTGTGATAAAAAACATCTTTCTTATCCGTTTTAGCTTTATCAATAATTTGATAATTATTAGATTCAGTTTTAGTATCGTCATTTATCCTAGTACTGGTACTGATATGAACCCACGTTTCAATGTCGACTTTTTTTGTAAGAGAAAAAAGGATAATTTTAAAATCCAAATATTTTCTATCTATATTTTTGTCTATATCCATACTATTTTTTATTCCTAAATAATAACTGATAGGAATATTACACCACATGTCAATTAATTTGTTTTTATTTATGTTGTAATTATCAATATAAGAAAATTCTTGGTTTTTATTTACTTCGAATGGTATCCCATAACTATATCTATATGAATCGTTCATATCTTCATAATAAAAAAATTTAGATGATAAAACATCATATCTATAGTTTTTTGTAAAATTATATTTCTGATCTAGCAATAACAATAAAAGGTTTTGAGAATTTTTTTTATTTGTGTAATTAATTAATTGTTCTTTTTGATACGAATTCCTTTTGTTTTGTTGTAAATTTTTATTTTCAACCTCACAACGTTCAGTTACTCTATTTCGCCATTTTTGTGGTATTAATCGAGACCATTTTATCTGAGGTAAATCGTAGTGATGATTATTTTTCGATTTTAACCAGTTTTTCCATTGGTTGATTCCGGAATTCGGAAGTTTTTGAGTCCGTAACTCAGAATGAGCGATCCCTTGAGTTACAAAATAATCTTTTATTTCATTTTTAAGGAATAAAGATATTCCAGGATACTGAAGGACGGATCTTAAGTTAAAAATTTTGGCTTGGGATAATTGGTAAAATACATGGGCTTGTGATAAAAAAGAAAAATCAGAAAAAATTTTCGAATTCTTATTAATATTACTATTATTAAGATTAAAAAAAGGTAAAAATTCTTTTTTTATAGTTGAAATAAACTGAATTATATTGCTATTTGTCTTATCACTTCTTTCATGATTTTTTTCATTAGTGTAAATGGATTTATCAATCCACCTTTTTGTTGATTCAAGAAAAAGTTGTGTATTAATTCTGGTAATATTCATAATATAGACAAATATATCTACGTATATCCTTTCCCTAAAAAATGCCAAAATAGAATTGGATTTAAGGATTAATCGGGCATTCTTTCTTTTTAATACTTGACCCATATTTTGAGACGATTTGAATTTTTTAGTACCATAACGTGTTTTGTTAGGAATACTTTTTATTTTAATATTGTCTTTTGAAATTTTTTCTATTTGATTTTTAATTGTCCTTGTTCTATTAGCCAGATCTTTTATTTTTTTTTCTGTCACTGAAGAATTTGTCCAATTTAAGTATCGTGTTTGAATGGATGATTCATAAATCATATGATTATTGATTTTCAAATCTTTTTCTTTTTTTTTTTCACTAGATTCTTTTCTCAATTCAACTATTCGAATTGGATTTATGGTTGATATTTTTCTTCCTTTTTTTGTTAAAAATGGAAAAATTTCAATAATCCAATTTTTCTTTTCATTTGAAGATTTTAGAAAAAATTCGAATTTTTCGTTAATAATTTTTAGAATTTCAAAACGTTTTTTTCGAAATTTTCGAATTTTTTTTCTGAGTTGTTTAAAAATAGGTTGAAAAAAGGGAGGGTATTTTCGGGAAGGACCAAACAAAAAGTCAGTTTCCGTTCCACAAACTGTTAAAAAACAAAAATTTTCACTTTCTTCTTCTTTTTGTTTTATTAAGGCTCGATGAGAAGTCATAGATTTGTGCCAAGGTTTTAAACAGAAAGGATATAATATTTTTATTTGAATACCATCTGTTAACCAGTTTTTAGGAAATTCTGTTTCTGATAATTGAACACCGTTATAGGTACATTTAACATGCATTTCATTTTTCCATTTGTTAAAATCTTCAACCCACTCAGGAGATTGGAATAATAATATACGGCCGATATTTTTTGCTATTATCAATAAAGGCAATAGAATATATTTTCTAATAATTGACTGACTTATTAACATTAAACCTCTTATTATTTGAGCAAATGGAATGGTATCCCAAGCTTCGGCTATGTCTATTCGCGTTTGTTCTTTTTTTTTTTCTTCCTCTATTTCAGCCTTTTCTCTTTTTTTCTTCTTTTTTAATTCTTCATCTTTATAATCAGAATTTTGAAATTCTGGGATTTTTCCCGCCCAATTTTGAAAAATAAGGTTCATTAATTTTTCAAAATTAGCAAAATAAGGTTTCTCTATTCGGTTTAAGAAAAAAGGGGAATGTATATTTGCTTGAAACAATTTCCAAATAACTATTTTACGTCTTTGAACACGCATGGAACCCTTGATTATATCTCGACGAAAATCAGATTGTTGGGAATAACGTATCAAAGCGATTTCGCCCGGTTGTTCCGACTTATCCACGGTATTAGGGGAAGGATTCTCGGTATTTTCTTGTTTATCTGTATAAATTACTACACGTTTAGCTTTTCTTGAACGAATTTGATGCTGTACTATCTCGTTTTTTTCAATTTGTTTTTTATATTGTTCTATCTCATTGAGTAATTTGTATGACCAACGAGGAACTTCTTTATTTATTTCTTCTATTCCAATATCTTTTTTTGGAAGTGTTTGAGTAAAAGAATCTGCTATGATTGTATCAACTAAAAATTTGAAAAAAATTTCTTGATCTTCCGAACTTATTTGACTTTGCTCTGAAACTAAAGAAAAAGTTTTCCGATTGAATCTCAATTCCCCTTGACTTATTAAAGTTACAAAATGACTAATTTTGGGTATTATTGATTTTTTATTAATATTAAATGGATCTTCTTTATGTTCTAATTCTTGGTAATTAGAATCATTATTCAGAATATTATGAATTTTATTTGTAAAAATTTCATCTAATAAATTTTTTATTGTAGTTTCATTTTCAATTGTAGTTTCATTTGATGTTGATGAAGATGAAACCGTGTTTTTTATTATACCACGATGAGATCCGTTTAATAAAGGATCATGCATTCTTTGCAAATATTCCTTTTGAGTTTTATCGTTGCATAGTCGAGTTTTTTTATCGAGTACATCTAGATAAAAGAATTCTTTGTCTAGAATTGTAATTCTATTAGTAAATTCAGTACTTAAATTTTTTTTTTTTTTTTTATTTGTATAAATCCAATGATTATATAGTTCATCATCTGATTCTTCATTGAATTTTTCTGTTGTAGCTAAAGAAAGATTTTTTTGTATTATTTGCCAGAAAATGTAAAAACTGGGTGGATATGTAAAAGAAATTCTTTTTTTTCCATCATTTTGACATGGATAAAAAAAATATTGTGACATT